GGGATTAGCCGCTTCAATGGGATCCTTTATTCTGGTCGGAGGAGAAATTACCAAACGTCTAGCATTCCCTCACGCTTGGCGCCAATGAGTTTTTTATTTGATTTGAGAGAAAAAAGAAGACTATGCCTTCGCGCTATATGAAATATAAATATTAAGTAATAATAGCATGGCACTTCGAATTCGATATAAGAATTTTTTTTTTACCCTTAAATTATGTATCGAAAGAGTAGTATGAGATAAAAGGCATTTCCGATTTTATACGATCTATCGGGAGTCCTATTTCAGCGTCACAAACTTTTTTGTTTTCACACCGGGAGCTCTTAATCTTAACAATATTTATGTTATGAAAGAATATGAAAATAAAAAAATATTGTTTTTTTTATTTGAAAAAAAAAAAAAAAGAAACTTTGGGATTGCTAAATAACAAACGAAATAAATATATAAAGCAACGGAGCCATCATAGTATTTTTGAACTACTCCAAAAAGAAGGGCGGTTATTGGATCATTTACCAACCTGAGTCTGATAGACCCTATATTTAATTTATATTTATTTATTTAAAAATTTTTCCATGTAAGTGTAAGTAAGGTAAAAAAAAAGTGAATTCCATTATAGAGCCGTATGCAATGCGCAAAAGAAGATGCCTGTACGGTTGTTCAATTATATCTTTTTTTATTATTATTCTTTATCTCTTCACCTTTCATTATGCGAGATAGAATAAACATTTATTATGTTATATCATCAGGGTAATGATCCACCAACCTGCTGCCTCTTTTTATGAGGCACAGACGGGAGAATTTATCTTGGAAGCGGAAGAACTACTGAAGCTGCGCGAAACCCTCACAAGGGTTTATGCACAAAGGACAGGCAAACCCTTATGGGTTGTATCCGAAGACATGGAAAGAGATGTTTTTATGTCAGCAATAGAAGCCCAAGCTCATGGAATTGTTGATCTTGTAGCGACTGAATAAAAAAGAAAAAATAACAAGGATTTCACACGAATTCGTTATTTGAGATTTTATCTTCTTACCGGATTTAATATTCTATTATTTAATATTCTATTAATTAATCTCATTAATCTATTAATATAGAAATAAAATAATTCATAAGCATCCGGTTAAGATCGATCTAAACCAGCCCATTATGTATATGATTCAACATGCCAACTATTAAACAACTTATTAGAAACACAAGACAGCCAATCAGAAATGTCACGAAATCCCCCGCTCTTGGGGGATGTCCTCAACGACGAGGAACATGTACTAGGGTGTATGTGCGACTCGTTCAGATCATGGGCTAGGACAAAAGAAAGAAAACAATTGATCCAGTATCAACGATCAATACCAGTGAATAGGATAGAATGGAAGAACTCCAGTCAATATCTAAAAATAAAAAAGATCTATCCTTCTATTATGGTATCAAATGTATGGTTTCCGTTGGTGCAAATCCAATCACCTCAATTTAAAAATTTTAAATTTAAGATGAGAAAGAATTCTCCATTGATAGCAAATGGTATCCATTAAGCAGGGGAAATCCTATTTTAAAAAGCAGAAAAATTCTGCCTTACTCTTGCAAGAACGGACTAACAGGGTCAGCTACCCAGCTAATCTTCATAATTAAATACCGTTACTGTATAAGTGGATCTCGTTGTGAAAGACCTAGTACTGGATAATTATGGGTAGAGCCAAAGAGTTTGAACTGTACAAGTTAACAATAACATTGATTAAATGAAAGAAAGAAGGGCTCCGGTGTATAGAGAAGACCTCACCGTTTAAGAAGTAACCATAGAAACGATGGAACCCACTATATCCATTTATATTTATTACTTTTTTATTTACTATGTGTTTTTAATACCTAGTATCAATACAATTTTTTTTTATAGGTGAAATGCCTAGAAAAAAAGAAAAAATCGTGGTCGGGAAGGTTATAATAGCAAAAGCCATTGGAATTTTTATTTTATACATTGGAAGAATCCGTTTTGTTATTAATAGACTAGGACACGGGAAGAGAATAACTGAAAGAAAGGAAATCGATTAGTTATTCATCAAAGTTTCATTTATTCAATGACCAGAATTAAACGAGGGTATATAGCTCGAAGACGTAGAACAAAAATCCGTTTATTTGCATCAACCTTTCGAGGGGCTCATTCAAGACTTACTCGTACTATTACTCAACAGAAAATAAGAGCCTTGGTTTCGGCTCATCGGGATAGAGGTAGACAAAAGAGAGATTTTCGTCGTTTGTGGATCACTCGGATAAATGCAGTAATTCGCGAGAATAAAGTATACTTTAGTTATAGCAAATTAATACACAATCTGTACAAGAGACAGTTGCTTCTTAATCGTAAAATACTTGCACAAATAGCTATATTAAATAAGAGTTGTCTTTATATGATTTCCAATGAGATCATAAAATAAAGAGATTGGAAGGAATCCGTTGGAATAGTTTAAATGGAGTTCCCTGGAGAATGAACTCTGGGAAGGTAGAGTAGAAATTAGTATGATAAAATATGATAAAGTCATCAAAATGAAGAAACACGTTCAATAAAAAATATTTATTCTTCTCCAATTTTTTTTTTTTTCTTACGAGTTGACTCGCTTCTTTCAAATTGTTTCTCATTATTAAGAAAAGGTAACGGAGATAAAATACGAGCTTGTTTTATAGCAATAGTAATTAATCGTTGTTGTTTTAAGGTCAACCTATTTACCCGTCTAGATAATATTTTTCCTTGTTCGCTAATAAATCGACTAATTAAACTCATGTTTCTATAATCAATTCGATCCCCCGATTGGATCGGAGGCAAACGCCTACGAAAAGATCGCTTGGATTTAAGAAGGATTCGCTTGGATTTATCCATGGTTTGTTTATTCCTTATCCTGAAAATCCCAATCCTATTTCGATCGGATCAAACATGATGTAGAATTAAGAAATAGGATTGGGTTTGTTTATATTTAAATAAATATATGTTATATATAATATGTAATTTTTCACCTTCCTTGGAAGACTGACACACGAGCGGTCGGTTCGATCTATTTCTTTATCTCCCCATGAATCGTATGTTTGTAACAACAGGGACAGAATTTTCTCAATTCCAATCGACCAGGCGTATTGTGTCGATTCTTTTGAGTAATATATCTGGAAATGCCCGTTGATTCCTTATTAACACGATTTCGAAGACAACTGGTACATTCCAAAATAACTGTTACTCGGACATCTTTACCCTTGGCCATGAACCTCCTTTGGTTTATGATTCACTCAATTCTTTAATTTTCCGATCCGAAGCAAGGAAGAATAAAGGACAAAAAAAAATAGAAGCAGGTAACTCGAAATCAAATTATAAAAGAAAGATTTCGTTGCAATCAATATAGTAATAATAAGTAATATAATGATTTCTAACTATATTTATAATTAAGAATTGCCGTACAGTATTTTCAGTTAAGTATCTTGTATGATATAGTTGCCCCAACCATCACATTTTCATTTCCACTCTATTATTATATTAATATTAATTTGAGCCTGGGCCCGGGTTCATAGTTTCACTGAGGGCGAAACCGCTTTTTCTTTGTTTTTTTTTTTTAGAATAAGTTATTCTAAAAAAAAAAACAAAGAAAAAAAGAAGGCAAGGGTAGGGATTAGTTACAGAGATTTGATTGTATCTCTAATCTTCTTCCCCCTTCTCATATCAATAACTAAAATGAAAAAAAGGGGAATATCAACGCATCCGGAAAAAAACGATTGATCTCTATCAATAAACCTGCCAAAGACCCGAACCATAAAGCACTTACTACCGGTGCCACGGAGAGATATGTTTTTAGATCTCGCATTTGAAAAACTCCTCTTTCTTTATTCGTTATTGTAATTTTATTGTAATTTGTAATACATAATGGTAATACATATATGACCAGATGTGTATATGTAGTTAATGACTGACCGCCTGTATTTGTACGCGGAGTCCCTAATTAAAATTAAAATGTACAAAAAAGATATTTCTACCTTAAATTACTAAAAAATATTAATTTTTTATGGTAGGTTTCATATTTATTTCATACTTTATATAATATAAGTCTTTTAATATATTATATGTTTGTTATATGATATATGAGACCAAAAAGAAGAAATGAAAAGAGAATTTTTGTATATCAATGGAGGAAGTAAAGATGTGGAAAACAAGACAGGGATTCTCTACAATGACACTGTAGACCAATTGAAAGGGATGTAGCGCAGCTTGGTAGCGCGTTTGTTTTGGGTACAAAATGTCACGGGTTCAAATCCTGTCATCCCTACCTATTACTTATCTTATGAGCAGTAACGAGGGATCAATTGAGATAAATTGGACATACATAATAAATCTTTAATTTTATGATATATATGCAAGATGAATTGGGGTCACAAAATCTTTATTGTGATAATGATAATAAGGCGCTCTTAGTTCAGTTCGGTAGAACGTGGGTCTCCAAAACCCGATGTCGTAGGTTCAAATCCTACAGAGCGTGATTCTGTGTTCTTGTTAATCGCGTTAGGTCGAAAATTACACTTAAATAATTGAACAGCAATCTAAATTTGACCTCCCGCGGATTAAAGGAAGTAGGAGGTCAATCAAAAAAGAGATGTTAATTAATCAAAGGTCCAACTGATCACCACGTCTGTATTGTAAATATGCAGTTACGAATAATCCGGCCAAAGTAATAGGAATTAGACCTAAGACGATTCCAAATAGAAAAACTTCAATCATTTCAATTTGTTTGAAAGGGGAAAGGGGAGGTAATATTTATCCTTAAATATTAATCTGTATTGACTATAAATCTCAATGACCAAGAATTGGAAATTGATACGTTAAGTAACTGTAGAAGATATGAACTGCCATAGAAAGATTTTTTTTATGAATTGTTCATTTAATTAATTTCAAATAAGTCGTATCTTGCTCAGACCGATAAATAGAGCTGAGGTGATAGTCAAAGCTGCTAGTAGAAAACCAAAATAACTAGTTATAGTAGGCATGAAA